TGTTGGTCTAGCAGAAACCATTAGAGGGTTTCAATTGATCCTTTCCGGAGAATTAGATGGTCTTCCTGAGCAGGCCTTTTATTTGGTAGGTAATATCGATGAAGCTACCGCGAAGGCTATGAACTTAGAAATGGAGAACAATTTGAAGAAATGACTTTAAATCTTTGTGTACTGACCCCTAATCGAATTGTTTGGGATTCAGAAGTGAAAGAAATCATTTTATCTACTAATAGTGGTCAAATTGGCGTATTGCCAAATCATGCCCCTATTGCTACAGCTGTAGATATAGGGATTTTGAGAATACGCTTTAACGACCAATGGTTAACGATGGCTCTGATGGGTGGTTTTGCTAGAATAGGCAATAATGAGATTACTGTTTTAGTAAATGATGCGGAAAAGGGTAGTGACATTGATCCACAAGAAGCTCAGCAAACTCTTGAAATAGCCGAAGCTAATTTGAGAAAAGCTGAAGGAAAGAGACAAATAATTGAGGCAAATCTAGCTCTCCGACGAGCTAGGACAAGAGTAGAGGCTGTCAATGTTATTTCCTAACTAGTTGGTGCGTTCGAATAATCAAAAGAAGTTAGTTCTGTTTCTAAGCCTATTTTGATAGGATTCTGTCGAGTGAATCCAATCAAGCAGAATCCTATTTTGCTACAACGAAAATCAAATAAATAAAAAAGATACAAAATCAATAAAAATAAAAGAAGGTGGGTCGAAAAACTTATTAGGTATCATTGACTCCGGTATCTAATAAGTTCTACCTACTATTGGATTTGAACCAATGACTCCCGCCGTATGAAAGCAATACTCTAACCACTGAGTTAAGTAGGTCATTTATCATCCCAAAGATAACCAAATGGAACCCATGCCATCGATGGATTATAAATATCATATTACTTATGAGCAATACTAATACAAGCAATACCACTCCAAAATTGAGGATGTTGGATCATAGAATATTCATCTTGACAAGAAATTATCTACATGATAAAATATGTATCACAAGCACTAAGGGCTGTAGCTCAGTTGGTAGAGCACCTCGTTTACACGCGCGCCAATGTTTTTCAGGGGGGTCCATCATACAATCAAAAAAATGCATCTTATTGAGAAATCGATGTCTTACTCCATAACTGTGAGGGAACAGTAGCCTGACAAATGGTTCGGTCCGATTTTGGTGCCCATTTAGGTACCAAACAGACCCCATACATTGATTTGAGATATTGATAAGGTCAATACCAGTCCATTCAATGCTAGGCATAATGAGTATAAGGTCCTCAAAAAATTTCTTTTCGTCCTATGAACTTTAAGGTGTATGAAGTTTCATATTTTCTTTTTTAAGCCGAACGATAGAGACTTCATTTAACTTAGGTTGATCTAGGCCAGAGGCAGACCTACGTCAAGATAACCCCACCTTTGAAACACTTTGGTAGTGCTCCTGGATCAGAATCCCAAATAATGAATCAGAGCACATGGAGCCATCTCCTTAATCTTATTTTGAAAAATATGGCAGACTAACTGATATTTCTATCAGTTAATGAAAGAGCCCAAGGCAAAAAAAATGCATGTTGGGTCTTTGAAACAGTTCCGATCATTTTGATAATAAAAAGTTTGATCTGTTTTACCGAGAAGGTCTACGGTTCGAGTCCGTATAGCCCTAGAGCCCTAGAAAATGAAAATTCAAAATAGAAAATTGTATAATTTTCATTTCTTCATTATTGTTTGTTGCTTGTAACTGACCGCTTGGGTTGGTTCATCGAAACCCAAATTATTCCTATAAACTCACTCACGGGAATCGTTTAAAGCAGAACAGAAAACGGAAAGAAAAAGAAGGGATCGAATCGATATTTATCCAATCGTGGATAAACAAACCAACCTTTCGTCATTAATCTTCGGAGGTAAATTCCATATGAATTTTCCTGTCCACAATCAAGGGGTTAAGTTAGTGATACTCCTTTTGTTTGGTATACCTAATCCTAATAAATTTAGGAAGTCAAAATCATGACACGAAACCAGTTAAAAACTTAAAAGAGTAATTCAAATAGATCTAGGGAATGACCTGCTGTATTTGTGGACAAGCCAAAGTTTGTTGACAAACGAATCTCTTTGGTAAGTTTCATTGTCAACAATGACAAATAGACTTTTTCTTCGTATACCTTACCTAGATCTATCGAAGCACAAAGGGGATGGTCTTCTTTTTCTTGTATTCAATCAAGAGAAACCCCTCTAATAAAATAAAAGGAATATACCAACACTAAGATATTAGAAATAAAAAAACCTATCCATTCTCTTACATTTGAATACTTGTTCTATTCTAAATCACTAAGAAAAAAACGACAAACTCCGGATTCTATTCCTAAAAAAAAAAATAGAAATCTCTAAAGAATTTAGAATAATATATATAATTATATATAATTAAAAAAAGAATAAGTTAGAAATTCTAAACACAAAATAAGAATTCTATTTTCTTTTTATTTGGAACTAGGTTTCTTTAGCAAGA